AAAGCTCTTCAAATAATTTTAGATAATCGTGTAATCATTGACTTAGTTGTTGAACGATTATTAGATGTAGAAACAATGGAAGGAGATGAATTCCGTGATTTATTAAGTAGTTATACAATTTTACCAAACAAGAACTCAGCTTATATTTCAAAACTAGCGCAATAAAATTAATAATTTTTAATTCATATTGAGTAGTAAATTCAGAATCTTAAATATTGCTATATAAACGGTATAAATATACAATTAGTTTAAAATATACAAAGTCTAAAAACTAAATTTTATTTTTGGCTTTATTATTAATATTTATTCCAATTTAAAATACATTTGAAAATTTAAGTAAGTTTATGGCAAAAAAAAGTATGATTGAGAGAGAGAAAAAACGAATTAAATTAACTAAAAAATATGAATCAAAGCGTCAAGCGTTATTAGAGGAATATAATAGTACTAGTGATTTTAATTTAAAATTAGAAATTCATTCAAAAATTCAACGTTTACCTAGAAATAGTTCTAAGATTCGTATTCGAAATCGTTGTTGGAAAACCGGTCGTCCACGAGGTTTCTATCGAGATTTTGGAGTTTCACGTCATGTTTTACGTGAAATGGCTCACCAATGTTTGTTACCAGGTGTTACTAAGTCGAGTTGGTAAATTATAAAAATTAACAAATTATATTTAATTTATAGATTTAAACTATAATTTATATATAATTTGTTAGGGTAAAAATAAAATACTCTAATTCCTTAGAATCACTCTACATTAGAAATTTATATAAAAAATAATATTATGATTACTGATTTTCAAGTTTATATCGCATTAATGGCAGCTTTATTAGCAAGTGTTCTAGCTATTCGCTTAGGCGCGACGCTTTACCAATAATCTAAACTTTGATCAAAAATTTATATATTTAATTGATAATTATGGTAACACAAGATTTAAAAAAATTCTCTTCACCTGTTTTTCCATTTACTGCAATTGTAGGTCAAGAAGAAATGAAATTAGCTTTACAATTAAATGTAATCGACCCAAAGATTGGTGGGGTTATGATTATGGGAGACCGTGGTACAGGAAAATCAACAACAATTAGAGCAATTGCCGATTTACTTCCAGAAATTGAAGTTGTAAAAGATGATCCTTTTAATTCACATAAGTCAGACTTAGATTTAATGGGAAACGAGGTAAAAACTGCAATTCAAAATGGTGAAACGGTGGAAACAGAATTTATTAAAATTCCAATGGTAGATTTACCTCTAGGAGCAACAGAAGATCGTGTTTGTGGAACAATTGATATTGAAAAGGCTCTAACTGAAGGTATAAAAGCTTTCGAACCAGGATTATTAGCAAAAGCTAATCGCGGATTACTTTATGTTGATGAAGTTAATTTATTGGATGATCATTTAGTAGATATTTTATTAGATTCAGCAGCTTCTGGTTGGAATACAGTTGAGCGAGAAGGAATTTCAATTCGTCACCCTGCCCGATTTGTGTTGGTTGGATCAGGTAATCCTGAAGAAGGAGAATTACGTCCACAATTATTAGATCGGTTTGGTATGCATGCAGAAATTCGTACAGTTAAAGATCCAATCTTACGTGTAAAAGTAGTTGAAGAGCGAACATCGTTTGACCAAACCCCAATGGTATGGATGGAAAATTATGAAACTCAACAACAAGAGTTACGTAATCGAATTGTCGATGCTCAAAAATTGTTACCAAACGTTCAAATTGAGTATGACTTACGACTTAAAATCTCAGAAGTTTGTAGTCAATTAGATGTAGATGGACTAAGAGGTGATATTGTGACAAACCGTGCTGCAAAAGCACATGCAGCATATAATGGTCGAGACAAAGTAACAATAGCAGATATTGAAAGTATTATTACTTTATGTTTACGCCACCGTTTAAGAAAAGATCCATTAGAATCAATCGATTCAGGTGATAAAGTATCAAAAGTATTTAAAGAAATATTTGAAATTGAAGATTAAATGTTAACTCCACAGGAGTTAACATTATCCATAAGTTTTCGTTAAGAAATAAACAAAACAATGACACTAAAACTGTATTTTAATACAAAGAAAGCGTTTATCATATTGTATGTCTAATTATATTTAAACATATAATAATTTTTTTTCTAAAGTAGCTAACTTTTTATTAGTTAAATTATGACTTAAAAAACATACTAGTAATCCAATACTTAATGTATCATGGATAAACCAGGTAATTTGTACAAAATATAAATAAAAATTAATATTGCCAAAATTTATTTTTAATAATAATACTTCAGCAATGACAATTTTTATTATAACATTACTGAAGTATTATTAATACAAAAGTAAATGATGAAAATTATTAGTAAACAAAAAGTTTTTAATATTTTAATACTTTTTTATTCTAAGTTTTTACCAAAATAAATTTTTTATTTAAGTTAAAAAGTTAAAAAGTAATCTTCTGTATTATGAGTATATTAACTATTAGAAATTAAGTTCAGCAGCTTGAACTTTTTCATA